TCTTCTATCTCGAATGATTGGGCTAAAGTAAGGGCTAAAAAAAAGAAGAAAAAAACAAATAGAATTGAACATCCGTACAGGCATCTTTTGTGCATTGCATACGGCTCCGCAATGGAATTTCCTTTTTCTTCCCTTCTATTCTATATCGAAGCAAAAAAAAAAAAGAATCCATCCGATTCAGATCGTTGAATGATCCATTTACCACCCTTCTTTTCGTATTGTAGGAGTCAAAAAAAAAATACTATGATGGTTCTGTTGCTTTCTATATTTATCTCGTCTGTAATTTAACAATCCCAAAGTTTCTTTTTGATACGATCAAATAAGGAAAAATGATCTTTTTTTTTTCATTTTCGTATTCTTTTCTTTGTAAGATAAATATCAGAAAGATACTTCTGGTGTGGAAGAAAAATGGTTTGTGACGCTGAAATGTACTCCCGACACAGAAGATCAAATCGGAAATAACCTTTGTTTCATACTACTATCTCGATACAAAATCTCATGTTAGGAAAAACAATAATAGTTTGTTCATATCGAACTCGAAGTGCCATGCTATTATTACCTATTATTCATATTCGATACGGCGAAGGCATAGTCTTCTTCCTTTTTTCAAATAAAAACTCATTGGCGCCAAGCGTGAGGGAATGCTAGACGTTTGGTAATTTCTCCTCCGACCAGAATGAAAGATCCCATTGAAGCGGCTAATCCCATGCATATTGTATGTACATCGGGCGAAACAAATTGCATAGTATCATAAATGGCTATTCCTGGTATTACCCATCCGCCGGGGGAGTTTATAAACAAATAAAGATCCTTAGTATCATCTTCTATACTGAGATATACCATGAGACCAACAAGTTGATTTGAGATTTCGCTATCAACTTCTTGGCCTAAAAAAAGTAATCTTTCTCGATAAAGTCGGTTGATTAGGATAAAATTGTATCCCTTTTAAACCGTACGTGCATCTTTGGATGCATACGGTTCAAAAAAATTGCGAAAAAAAGAATCAACGTGTCGATTCCAATCCTATCTCTTTTTTTTTGTAACAGATTTCTGTTTTTCTAATGAAAGGGATTTTTTCTTCTATTTTTCAAAAAAACATGAGTTTTGGCCCCCTTCCCTAAAAAAAAAGAATTTAGTGAACTTGTTGAATTAACCTCTCATTGATGTATTGTTTCGTCGAGATTCAAATCACGATGTAATTTTCTTGTTCCTGACTGGGTCCTTTCAATTCTTTTAGGTTCATGTTCTACTCCGGGGAAAGATCTATCCGAATTATATTTGCACATATAGGACAAATGATCTCAGTACCACTTCTTTTTGCTACGACTTTTTTCAATTCCTTTCACGCCTCCCCCAAACTATTCGATGTATTCATAATACTGGTTGGCATGGCAGTTTGAGATCGCCCCTATAATTAAGTATAAGAATCGTCTATGCTACAAGCGGTAATTGTACATATATTACTATTACCAATTTGGTATTTTCTGAATGGAGCCTGGATACTTGATTTTCTTAGTCCAAGTCAACCATAAATTCTTATAATTGATAATATTGATCCTCAATAGAAATTGATCTAATTTCACTTCACGCCCCGAATAATTGATTCTTCAATCAATACAATATTTCTTGGGCGAGACAGAGGATATCTCGATCGGTGGAGAAAACGGGTAAATCCCATATGACCCAATATGTCTGACAAGTCGCACTATACGTCAACCCAAACTGCATCTTCCTCTCCAGGACTCCGAAAAGGTACTTTTGGAACACCAATGGGCATTAAATTAAAGAAAAAAATTAAGTACTATACTTCACTTTAATACGGAAACGTAAGAATGAGTTTTTTGTTGTCTTCATTATTTTTTTTTTTTTCTGTTTATTGTAGTTTATACATACATTGGAAGGTTTTTAGGGGAAGACATAATGAATAAATCAAAATTTTAATGAAGGGATCGATCGTTCGAATAATAAACAAGTATACATGCATTCGTTCCCACGCAATGGGACCAATGCCCCCATTGCGTATTGGTACTTATCGGGTATAGAATAGATCTGCTTCTCTTTGTTCTTACGAACGGAATTCCGCCGTTATTTTCAACGGAATCGAAAAAATAGTAACCTTTTCTCATACAGAATTCGCTGAAAAGGCTAGGTACATAGTGCAATGCGATAAAGTTACATAGTGTCTATTTTTCTTTGAAAAAGGGGTATTTCCATGGGTTTGCCTTGGTATCGTGTTCATACTGTAGTATTGAATGATCCCGGCCGATTGCTTTCTGTCCATATAATGCATACGGCTCTAGTTTCTGGTTGGGCCGGTTCGATGGCTCTATACGAATTGGCGGTTTTTGATCCCTCTGACCCCGTCCTTGATCCAATGTGGAGACAAGGTATGTTCGTTATACCCTTCATGACTCGTTTAGGAATAACCAATTCGTGGGGTGGTTGGAGTATTTCAGGAGGAACTATAACGAATCCGGGTATTTGGAGTTATGAAGGCGTGGCTGGGGCACATATTGTGTTTTCTGGCTTGTGCTTTTTGGCGGCCATCTGGCATTGGGTATATTGGGACCTAGAAATATTCTGTGATGAACGTACGGGAAAACCCTCTTTGGATTTGCCCAAGATCTTTGGAATTCATTTATTTCTCTCAGGAGTGGCTTGCTTTGGTTTTGGCGCATTTCATGTAACAGGCTTATATGGTCCTGGAATATGGGTGTCTGATCCTTATGGACTAACTGGAAAAGTACAATCTGTAAGTCCAGCGTGGGGCGCGGAAGGTTTTGATCCTTTTGTTCCGGGGGGAATCGCCTCTCATCATATTGCAGCGGGTACACTGGGCATATTAGCGGGCCTATTCCATCTTAGTGTCCGTCCGCCTCAACGTCTATACAAAGGATTACGTATGGGCAATATTGAAACTGTACTTTCTAGTAGTATCGCTGCTGTTTTTTTTGCAGCTTTTGTTGTTGCTGGAACTATGTGGTATGGTTCAGCAACGACCCCAATCGAGTTATTTGGTCCTACTCGTTATCAGTGGGATCAGGGATACTTCCAGCAAGAAATATATCGAAGAGTTGGTGCCGGACTAGCCGAAAATCTAAGTTTATCAGAAGCTTGGTCTAAAATTCCCGAAAAATTAGCTTTTTACGATTACATTGGTAATAATCCGGCAAAGGGGGGATTATTCAGAGCAGGTTCAATGGACAGCGGGGATGGAATAGCTGTTGGATGGTTGGGACACCCGGTCTTTAGAGATAAAGAAGGGCGCGAACTTTTTGTACGTCGTATGCCTACTTTTTTTGAAACATTCCCGGTCGTTTTGGTAGATGGAGACGGAATTGTGAGGGCAGATGTTCCTTTTCGAAGGGCAGAATCAAAGTATAGTGTTGAACAAGTAGGTGTAACCGTTGAGTTCTATGGTGGCGAACTCAATGGAGTCAGTTATAGTGATCCTGCTACTGTGAAAAAATATGCTAGACGCGCACAATTAGGTGAAATTTTTGAATTAGACCGGGCTACTTTGAAATCCGATGGTGTTTTTCGTAGCAGTCCAAGGGGTTGGTTCACTTTTGGACATGCTACGTTTGCTTTGCTCTTCTTTTTCGGACACATTTGGCATGGCGCTAGAACCTTGTTCAGAGATGTTTTTGCTGGTATTGATCCAGATTTGGATGCTCAAGTGGAATTTGGAACATTCCAAAAACTTGGAGATCCAACTACAAGGAGACAGGTAGTTTGATACAAGATTGTTCTGGTATCTTTTGCCTCTATTTTTTTTTGAATTTGAATAAGGTACCCGAGAAATATTGACTTGAATCACCTTCTTTTCTTTGATTCGTTCCCCCTTTTTCTATGGTATGGTAAATGATTCCACTCAAACGAATAGGTGTGAAAGCTATAATTTTAAACCACGATCAAATCTATGGAAGCATTGGTTTATACATTCCTTTTAGTCTCGACTTTAGGGATAATTTTTTTCGCTATCTTTTTTCGAGAACCGCCTAAGGTTCCGACTAAAAAATGAAATTTCATTATATCAACTGAAGTAATGAGCCTCCCATATCGGGAGGCTCATTACTTCAACTAGTCTAGTCCCCGTGTTCCTCGAATGGATCTCTTAGTTGTTGAGAGGGTTGCCCAAAAGCGGTATATAGGGCGTACCCCGTGAAGCTTACAAGTAAACCAGATATGAAGATGGCGACTAGGGTTGCTGTTTCCATTTTTAGATAATTTCAAGATCACAACGGATCTACGATAAGATCGTTTATTTACAACTACAACGAAATGGTATACAAAGTCAACAGATCTCAACCAATGATTAAATAGGATTTATGGCTACACAAACTGTTGAGGGTAGTTCTAGATCTAGGCCAAGACAAACTACCGTAGGGAATTTATTGAAACCATTGAACTCGGAATATGGTAAAGTGGCTCCGGGCTGGGGGACTACGCCACTTATGGGAGTCGCAATGGCTCTATTTGCGATATTCCTATCTATTATTTTGGAAATTTATAATTCTTCCGTTTTACTGGATGGAATTTCAATGGGTTAGGTTTATAAGAACTACGAAGCCCTAGCAAAAAAATGACTTAAGACTCGGATTTATAGACCATTCTGGTAGTTCGACTGTGGGATTTCTTTTTTTTTCGGTATTTCCGGAATATGAGCGTGTGACTTGTTATAATTGATCCTATTGATAATACAGAGAAGGGTCCTGTCATCTCTATCAAGATGATTCTACCCCGTCGGATATTTATTCTAATATCTGGAACACGGAATATATAGAATAGATTAAGAAAAGAAATATTTGAACTATGATTCATACCTACTATTCAGACCTCGCAACCGGACTCAAAAAAAAAACAATTTCGAATGGGTATTTCCTAAATCAAACAATTTTTCTTTCTTTAGACTTATTTTGTCCGAAGAACAACTTCTTTCTCTAGATTTTGTTGAGTCATTACATCCACTCATTGAAATTGAATAAGTGATGATCAAA